CCTTATTAAAGTAAAGGGACTTCGACTTGATATCTCCTGCCAGAGATAAGGCCAACAAAATGTGAACTGAGAACGGGAGCCACCCGCTGAACACAGGGAACAGATAGAATGTGCGGCAGAAACTCTGTTGCTAAATTAATATCTCATAACTGACTAAAAGGAAAGAAAAGGGAAGGGGTAAACTAAAGCTAAAACCAACGATTAACCAGGAAAAACGAAACGAAACCCCGGTTAGGGAACGCTTACTCCAAAAAGGGAGGAGGGTAAATGGCCAGAAGCCAAAGGCAGAATATTAGCTACATCGCTAGGCAACAGCTCTCACTATACGACACGACATTTTAGAAGACTATATGCACCACCGGCTGGTTAGAAAATCCTAGAGTTAAGGCGTACTAGGCTAGGAGGAATACTTTTGTTGGTAGGGTAGGGGTGGGGTCGCCGACCTTCCCCCTCCACTTGGGACTAGCCCGCCTTTCGGCGCCCGCCCTGGTATGCTAATAAAGTTCCCGACGGCTAGCCTCCCTCCCGGTAAACAAGGCTTTTTGCTTTCACGTCTAACTCAACCTTCAGCTTCTTGATTCGGTGGGGAAGGGTGTTTATATAGAAGGACGCCTGTTTGTTGTTTGTACGGGATCTCGGGCCAGATTCGCCGTACAACTTGAGAAATTGTCGAGTTCGTTCACGGCTTGCAGTAACTTATTCAAATTTTCTCATTATAAATCTGAGTACAGCAAAAACAATAGGACACTCGGGCAAGCAGTATGTTAAGCAAAGTAACACAAAATCTTTAAAATGTTCTACCCTCTCCCATTTTCTCTAAAATCTTATCTATAGTCAGCTTCTTTTTCCATCGTCGTAAAGGGGCTTTAAACTCTATCTCTCCACTGTCCTTAATAGTTGTAACTAGACCCAACGCTAACTAAGATTTTTCGAGGTCGTTCCTTTTCCAAAACAATTCCAACAGACAATAAATTTCACTTTACAACACCAATCATGAAAATATTGAAACCATATTAAGAGTAATGAGTTTGAGTCTATATTTTCGGATCCTTTTATTCCTATTATTATATCGTCTGCATACCGCGCGTAGGCCAGGTGTCCCTCATACACCTTACAAAGATGCGCTAAGGCAAAGTCCAATTCATGCTGGTAAATGTTCATTAATACGGGGCTCACGGAACATCCTTGAGGAATTCCTTTGAATTTAAATGCGAAGTTATTGCCTTCTTTATCTAAAATGTCCGTTTTGCAAAATGCTTCTATTAGTTGGAAAAGGGGGCGTTCTCCGGTCCTAGGTGTGCCTGGAGGAGGCCCAGAAGTCGTTCATGATCTATATTATCGACGCACTTTCCCCCATCTGCTTTGAGCAATTTATCCAATTTCCCCATTTGAGTAAAGAATGTTATTGGCCCGCGTCTTCGTATAAATCCGTGAGATTTCGGTAGGAAGATACTTTCAAACACTACGTTTAAAAGACTTGATAAAGCGTCTAAAACAATTATGTCCTTTTTGTGGGGTTGTGTGATAGGGCGAGTTTCCCCTGGTTTATTCGGTTTTGGAATCCAGGATCGGTACATAGGAGAAAATCTAAAGGACCCGTTTCTTAAGGAGGATAATAGATCCTCGAGTTTCTTTTCGGAAATTAGATTCATATACTTGGTGGTTTTGACTCCATACAGGTACTGAGTTATCATAACCACTTTATTGGAAAGGTCCTCGGTGTCCCCTTCGCGCAGTAAAGTAAACACGGATTTTTCATTAGTATTTTCTATCGGCTTTTTTTTTAATGAAATGTTTGTTATGTGAGAGGTGCAGACTGCGTTCAACATTATGCCAATCATGAGTGCCGTGACTGTATAAGCTAAGGCGCGTTTTCCTGCGTCCAACCGATACTCCTCTACAGTCATATCAGATTTGAGCGCATGGTACTCTACCATTAATTCATTAGCTCGTGTTATTTCCTCAGGGCACTCTAATATTTTCGGGTTCTCAATCATAGTGTGTTTCATTATAGCTACTTTGATTGGACTTAAGACGGCGGTTGGATCCACGTTGATGATTACCTGAGGAATCAACTCCCAGAAAGCAAAAGAGCCCACTAGAAGGGACATACTAAGCATTAGTTCCAGCGGACTACTATAAGGCGCGCTCATTAGTTGCATCGTCCAGTCGGCGAATAGATCTGCTAATCCTCGATCCGGCATTCGTCGAAAGGACGGTTTAGGCTGGCTGATTGCTTGGCTTGGTAGAGGTCCCATAATATCTCGAAGTTTAAATGGGTTAAATTGCTTGGCTTTTTCGGGATTAAGTAGTGTTCCGGGGATCCATAAGGGAATAGCTTTCCATTGGTTTCTAGTAAGGTACAGTGCTTTGAAACCCGCCTTATCCATAGTAGAAGAACTCGCCCTTTCGGTCGCTTTGATTAGTTGGTGGCGTTCAAGTAAGCCAGGATTCATTTAAAATGGCGGCTTACTATTCATGGGTGTAACTGGATTAATAACATTATTTCCTATCGTTTTGGACAAGCTACTATCTTCCCTCCAAGCAGAAGAGGATAAGTGGGAGAAAGAGTCAAATTTGAATCTCTTCTGGACTGGAATGGAAGACCTCCCATCCACTGACTACAAGACTGCAGCCTAACACCCGAGTTAGCCTGACGGTCAGTCAACCACTCGTCTAGGGCCTTCCTCGCGGTCAGGCAACTCTTTCCTCGTCGGCAATCCCAATCACTTGCTGAGACCAGCGCTCCCGCTATTCCTGCACAGCTCCCGGTTGGTGGCTATTATGCCTCTCGCTGCCCTTTTGACTTCTTCGACTCGACGTCCAGCTCAAACGAGCCAAGACTCCTATTCCGGGTAGTTTTTTTTAGAGTCCTTTGCTCTTTACAAACCCCTGACTCGTTCATTCATTCGCTTGGATTCAGTCTCGTTCGGTTGTTGATTAGTTCATCGGTAGTTGGTTAGATAGTCGTGGTTGGGTTATTCACTTGGAGTTGCTTGGTCACTTCCTGGCATTATTCCGCCTTTTCGGGTGTTGGATAGTTGCTCGGGTGGTGTATTGTATTGTGGTTGGTTGCATCAGTTGATTCACTCCTTCCTCAGCATTCGTCGATTGGTGGCGTGGGAAAGGGACATTCGATCACGGGCAAAGATGTCGATGCAACTCATTATGCAAGTTCTGAATTCAAGGTAGAGGGGTTGCCTGATTCACCAGTCTTTCCTCCAGACTCATCGGTAGGGTGATGCTAAACTATCTTCTAAGGGTGGATACTATTACATAGGCTTGGGGCTCCCATGCTTTCCCACGGGTATTTTTCAGTTTGTTGGCTCCTCTTATTCTCAGCACATAGGGGGCTTCCCCATCCATTTCTCTTTCCATTCCTTCCCCTCATTCCAATCTTGGGGCGTACTACCATGATTCCAGGGGCTTCTTCCTCTCATTATTCCAATTCTCCTCCAGGGCCCTATCACGTAAGGCTCCCTTTATTCGGGCGGACTCCCATGATTCCTTTCCCAGTGTCTATATTCCCCCCTCATCCGAGGCTCAGACTTCACCTCAATCCCCTTTTATATCAATAGGGAGCTCATCCATCCTTCCTGCCATAAGCTGATGATCTCCTAGCGCGAAAGCCATTGATCGATAGTTATACAAGGCGATCGGAGACCCCTACAGTAGATAGCTTTCCGAAGCCCGATGCTTAAACTAAACTCTCGCGATGAACACATCAGATGAACAACTACAGGAAAGAAGACAAATTCGACCGAAGACCCTAGAGACCGTTACAAGACAGCTCGACCGGGAAGTAGCATATCTTTCAAGAAAAAATTTCGGTTACAAGGTATTCGCCCTAATTGAATAAAAGCTATCTTGAATAAAAGAAGGAAACCGTATTCGTGGACAGATGAGCGTTTGCGACCGTTTACAAGAGTGAATACCGAAACAGACAATTCCAGATGCCCTCAGACAGAAGCCACTAAACAAGTAAAGGACAACGGAAAGTATTTGTGGATCGGGAAGACCAACTCTCATTCAAGGAAGCGGACCGTTGACGACAGCAGGCCGGGAAGGACAGATGCTACTAAAAAAGCCGATTATCGCATGTTTTTAGAGGCCGTACTTGACCCATCCGACCCCTTAAACTCGCGATTTAGCAAATAAAATAGACCATTCCGGACCTTTTCCTCATGTCGCTACCAGCTACAGATCAGATATGGCCGGTTGAAGAAAGAAGAAAAGATCGGTGAACGATTAAGCGCCTTAGAGATCAATGAAATGCTACCGAGAAGCTTTATTACACAAAAGTGATTTGAAGACCTCTTGCTTCTGCTTCCCTGCTTACTTTTGCTATCACCTCAACTGCTTTCGACCTGCTCACTTAGAATGAAGATCAATAATGGGCGGAAAGGCTTTACACAAGACCACAGAGCGAGAGAGAGAGCCTTCGCTTACCTGCTTAACCGTGCCCTCCTATTGTACCTATATCCCCTTTCCTTCAGTTACATCCAGTCTCAGTTCTGCTTCCACCTACCGATGGGAGAAGGCTTGGCCGTATAGCAAGATTAAATAAGAGAGAGGTATGACATACGGGAATGGTATATGAAATGAAAGGCTGGAAACAGAGCTGGAGATGAGCGCTAGCCAATGGTTACTACTTCAGAAAGCACCTTAGCAATTTCCAGTAATGCCCCTATCGACCTCAGTCTTGTTTTTTTCTAGCTTGAGTCTAGAACTTTACTATCTCATTAAACGCCGAATATCCATATATATATATTTATATTTATGGAAGATAGTCGGGCCACTTCTAGCCGTTCCAGCGATTATGCCTGTTCTAGCCCTACCATCCACCCCTATCATCATAATATAAAGGGGTACTTTCGAGCTGATCTGTAACGGACAAAAGCGACCGTTAGTCGGGCTGGTCTGTGATTGGTCAAGGCGACCGAGAGGACACATACCTCCTCCATATTCCTTAAATAGGCAAGACTCGGATACTGCATCCGAGAAGTATAATAGTTTACTGAACAACTACTTAGATCTTGATGGATTTTGATGCAATGGGATTTTTTCATTACTCCAAAAAAAAGCCATCCCATGAGTATACATGACCCCACTACCTGTATAAAGCGTACATCTCTGCTCAGGGAGTAGGTCAAAGCTTTTTATAAGACACACACGTAAAAAGCTGGAATCCGAGAAGACAAGACCCCCTAAGAGCTTCTTGTAAACCAATTATTCGATCTGGAGATCCCAGCAAGGCTGCCGGAGACATCACTAAACCCAGGGGTGTCTCTTGCAAAGAAGAATTCGTAGAGATTTTCCCAGAACCGCAGTCCAGCCTACCCGACTGATATAGTCTAGAATCCACTCTCCGCCCTTACTAGTTTAGTAGTAGGCGAATAGTGACCCTATTTGTACGCGCATTCACACGACGGGCACGTTCCAAGATCTCCCGCAACGAGAACCTAACACATGGTTTATTGATAGTAAGCTGATTAAATAAATGGATCATAGGTTGGTTGAATATTGAGTTCCGCGTAGGCTACGTGTTCTGTTCACGCGCTACTAAGCCGCACACAGGATCTTAGACAGGTTTCGTCCCCTTTCGGGAACACCTTCTTACTAGTAGGGGCTAAGCCTGATGCAAATATACCGAAAAAAGAGGATATCCTATGGTCGATTCTACGACGAGTAGATTCGACCCTTATGTTATGGCTCGTCTCACGCTTAGTCACTCGCGGGATTCGGATAGGGGGAAGCAAGTCTTTTCTGAAAAAACTCGCAGTTCTCCCCCTTATCTAAAATAAATATATATTAGATACTAGCTCTTTGGTTGGATCGGACAGGGACTTCTATAAAGATCTTTCCACTCATTCATCATACTCAAAGTCGAAGTCACGGCATGGGGGCTCGAAAAAATAACAAGAATCGGTGTCGTGGTGGTGCTACGAGATGGCAATTTATCGTATAGAAGAATAGATCCGCGGACCTATTGATTGACCATAGATGCGAACCGATCGACCGAGAAGATAAGTAGTTCTTGCATCGTTCAAGGGCAAGGGGAGAACATGTAGCGGCTTGCCTAGATCTCGTATTTCCCACGTAGTCCGTCGGTCAAACCAACGATTCTCTTCTCAAAGTAATAGAGAGATTCTTTTTTTTCTTTTTCCGGTATGTAGCTCCGCGAGCTAGGAGCGCATCATCGAGGCAGGGCGAAAACGAACATAGGATCATCATCATGGCCCTTTTCTTGTTTCTTTTGTTTGTGTCCGGTCCGTTGTGTGTGTGTTTTTAAGGCGGCTGCAGCTCTGGGGCATCCAATTCCTCTTCTTTCTTTTGCTGCTGATCTCACATCACATCGAGAGCAGCTCCTTCTTGTTCAGGGTCATCAGATGAGAGATCTTCCTCCGATTCCGAGAAATCGGTCAAGCGGGGGCTACCCTCGACTCACCTCTCTATCTATAAAACCCCTCCCCAGAGGAGAGCAGAAGCTCCAGGATGAGTATGTCCTGGATTCCCGGATTCATTCTCGTCCTGACCCATCATGGGATTTTCGGAATCTACAAAAACATTCTAGGAGAGGGCTCGTAATGATCTTCTCAAAGATCGCAAGGTGCTGAAGTGGCAGGATGGGGGGGGGGGGATCCGTAGGTTTTTGTGAAAGGGGTGCTCTTATCATGTTATTGCTGAAAAGAAAAACCGAATTCCTCTATTTGATGTCGATTCATCCACACTTCCATTCCTTGTAGAGGAAGGCTAACTGCTTGCTGGCTGGGAGCTGTATGAGCGGTAACGTCCACGTACGGCTCCGTGAGAAGGGCGGTGGACAGAAATGGCCTTGTTGTACCTCACTCTCGTCTTCAATGGGGTCTGCTCTTTTTTTTGGGAGAGTATGCCAATATGATCTTAATGAGGTGCGGAGCTTTGCATCTGACATTCGTTGGGCTTCCCTCTTCGGGAGCCTGCGTCCCGGCGTTTTTGTGCAATAAACCCCTCCGGCCGAAGACTAGTGGTAGGTGGGCCCGCGGAGCTTTCGGAGAAGGGTAGCCTAGTGTGTATGCACAGCAATGAACCGCGGCGAACCCTCAGACGACCTATCTAAGATTAGGGGGGAGATCCTCAGTAGTGGTGACCCTTTCACTCTTCCACGGACTGATACATGTACCGAATGCTCATACGGGAAAGTTGACTCCTGGGTCTGGAACCTGGGGGGTTGCCCCGAGAAATCCTTTTTTCTCGTCCACTCAGGGGGTGCGGACACGCCTGCGCGGATTACAGGTCACGGTTACAAGAATGGCGGGGAAGTGAACAGTACCCGACGACATTCAGGGATGGATGTAGACCCATCGGGCAGGGATAATCATTCCGGTCCTGGGAGAGGTTGCGACCATTCTCAAGAACCAAAAAGACTGAGCTGAGGGAGGCCCTATGAGTCACTGAAACGACGGCAGGAGGGCCCTTGATCTATCAATAGAGGGAGCAAAAAAGGGCTGCTTTGCTCTC